TTGTTATTAGGAGCCCCCCCTCCCCACACTTTGTGTGGGGAGGGGAGGGCGACCTCTTAGGAGCCCACACAGAATGTATAGGGCGATCTCATAGAATATTAATAGTCCGTCTAGAATAGAATATCTGTAACGGTAATTATTGTAAATACTAAGACTTGAACTTAGAAAATATATCCCTAGAAACATACATTTTACCTATTAAATTATATTTACATAATTATACCATATTATATATATATAATATGATATATAGACTTACTTTTATAAAAATAAATATGGAGGTGTTGTTTAACGGTTAGGCTATTAGATTGCAGATCTACATAATAAGAGTTCGATTCTCTTCACCTCTTAAATTATATACCTCTCAAGGGGCTATTCTATTAACCGATAGAGGTATTAAGTATAAGTAATGGTAATTATATTTATCATATAATAAAGAATAATAATTATAATTATATATATATATTATATAATATATAAATAAATAGTTAAATACTATAGAAATAAAAAGTATGCAATTAGTATTAGCAGCTAAATATATCGGAGCAGGAATTGCTCTAATTGGTTTATTAGGAGCCGGAATTGGTATTGCAATCGTTTTCGCCGCATTAATTAATGGTGTAGCAAGAAATCCTTCATTAAAAGACCAATTATTTTCATATACTATTTTAGGAATGGCTTTATCAGAAGCAACAGGATTATTCCTGCTTAATGATTTCATTCATTTTATTATTCGCTGTTTAATTAAACAATAAATAATATTATTATAAAATAAAGTAATATTCATTATACTCACCTATACATAAAACTCTCCCCGTATTTATACGGGAAATCCTTCTATATTAAAATATAGTAATCATACTCCCGCGAGGGTTCCCATCCCTCGCGGGTCGGGGGGAACTAATCATATTATAATTATATTGTAAATATTATATTGTAATTATATTGTAAAAATTATAAGTCTTTATAAGGATTAAGTTATAATAATATAAGTTTCATTAATTCATTTAATAAATTGATGATCTTAAATATATAATAATGTTATCATTCACTCTCTTTCTCCATACGTTTTCGTGTGGAGTAAGAATGATAACTATATAATTTACATAATAAAAATATAAGTAAGAAATAATAAGATTTATGATATAAATTTTATTATATATAATATCTTATATAAGATAATAAGTAATAATATATAAATTAATTAAATAACATATATTTATATCATTATATAATACTCCTGTACTGTATAGAAAGTGCGAGGACTATAATGAATAAAGATATAAATGTATGAATAAAAATAAATAATATAAAGCACAATGGTACAAAGATGATTATATTCAACAAATGCTAAAGATATTTCAATTATGTATTTCATATTAGCATTATTTAGTGGTATGGCTGGATCAGCTATGTCAATAATTATTAGAATAGAATTAGCAGCACCTGGATCACAATATTTACACGGGAATAATCAATTATTCAATGTATTAGTTGTAGGTCATGCTGTATTAATGATTTTCTTCTTAGCAATGCCGGCATTAATTGGAGGGTTTGGTAACTATATATTACCATTAATGATTGGGGCAACAGATATGTCTTTCCCAAGAATTAATTCAATTGGTTTTTGATTATTACCAATGGGATTAGTATGTTTAGTAACATCAACATTAGTTGAATCAGGTGCGGGTACAGGATGAACTGTAATGATATGCAGTTCTAAAATGTTATTCGATGCGTGAAAGATTATATATTATTTATTAATATTTATATTAAATTACATATATAAATTATTATATGTAAAAACATTTAATATAATTAATTTATACGCCTGCATTATAATTAATATTTTAAATATTTTAATAATTAAAATATTTAAAATATTTAATAAAATAATGTATCAGAGACTACATCTAATTAACAGTATATATTTAATTAATAAATTAAACTGAAGATGTGTTTATCATAATAATGATAAATTAAAAATAACAAGATGAAATAATATACAAAGATTAATATATAATAATAAATTAAATATTATTCAAAATAAAAGAAAATATCTAATAAATAAAATAAATAATATATCATTTAATATAAATGAATGATTAGTTGGTATAACTGACGGAGATGGAACATTTAATGTATATACAAATATTAATAATAAAAAAATTATTTTTACATATAAAATTTCATTAATAAAAAAGAATGAACAATTATTATATAAAATTAAAGATTACTTAAAAGTAGGAACAATTAGTGTACATAATAATATAGTATCTTTTATAGTTAGAGATAAAAAACAATTAATAAATGTAATTATTCCAATTTTTGATAAAAATATATTATTAACATCAAAAAGATATAATTATTTAAAATTTAAAGAATGTTTATTAATTAGTAATAATATTAAAATTAATCAAATAGATAAAATTAATATAATTAATAAAATTAAAATTAAAAATATACCTATTAATTATATTTCTGATGCTTGAGATAGTATTTTATTATGAGCATCAAATATATCTATTAATTTATCGGAGAGTATATATAATAATAAATTAATGATTAATAAAGATTTTATAATAAAAGTAGGTAAAATTATGACTAAATCATGATTAATTGGTTTTATTGAGGCAGAAGGTAGTTTTTATATTACAAAAAAATCAAATAATAACTTGATAAATAATAATAGGGATACCGATATTGCCAAAAATTTAATTAGATATTGTCATGCCTTTGGCATTAGCCAAAAATTAGATATATTAGTATTATTTACTATTAAATGTTTGTTAAAAATTAATTCTCAAGTTCAATTAAGATCTCCTTCCGGGACTATAAATCATAATAATACTCCCGCCCAGGACAGGATGTCTGGGGCGGGGATCCCCTTTGCACAGTTTAACTGTGCTGCGGGGACTTATTATAAATTAGAAACAACTAATAAATATAATATTAAATATATTATAGAATATTTTAGATATAATGATCATAAAACAATATTTTTAGGTATAAAAAGCTTTGAATTTAAAGTATGATCTAGAACTTACAATAAACATAAAAGTAATTATGATATATTATTTAAAACACAAAATTTAATAAGAAGATACAGAAAGAATATTATTTCATCTAAGGTATAGTCCAATTAATATATAATATAAAAATATATATTAATAAAAGATATCCACCATTAGCATCAATTCAAGCACATTCAGGTCCTAGTGTTGATTTAGCTATTTTCTCATTACATTTAACTTCAATTTCATCATTATTAGGTGCTATTAATTTTATTGTAACTACATTAAATATGAGAACAAATGGTATGTCAATGCATAAAATGCCATTATTTGTATGAGCTATTTTCATTACAGCATTCTTATTATTATTATCATTACCAGTATTATCAGCTGGTATTACAATGTTATTAATGGATAGAAACTTCAATACTTCATTCTTTGAAGTAGCTGGAGGAGGAGATCCTATTTTCTATCAGCATGCTTTCTGATTTTTTGGTCAAGGTGGCCCATTATTATGAGTAATAATAATGTATTGTCCTATGTGCTGGAAACCCTTATTAATTCCTTTAATTACTAGTAAAATAAGTCTAATAGCCTCTACAGTAAAATTATTAAAGGAAGAGGATGATCAGCCAGTAACTACAAAGTTTAATACTTCATTAGGTACTTCAGAGACTACAAGGGCAATATATAATAAAACTCTAATTATTTCAAAAGATAAATTTAATCAATGATTAGCTGGTTTAATTGATGGAGATGGTTATTTTGGAATTGCACAAGGAAAATATCTATCTTGTGAGATTACAATGGATATTAGGGATGAAAAAGCTTTAAAAAGTATTCAAGATAAATTTGGAGGATCTATTAAATTAAGATCCGGTATCAGAGCTATTAGATATAGATTACACAACAAACAAGGTATAATTAATTTAATTAACGCAGTAAATGGTAATATTAGAAATTCTAAAAGATTACCTCAATTTATTAAAGTATGTTATTTATTAAATATTAAACCTATTCAACCTGTAGAATTAACTATAGATAATGGTTGATTCGCAGGGTTTATCGATGCCGATGGTACAATTACTTATTCAATAAAAAACAATACTCCTCAATTAACTATCTCAGCTACTAATAAATATTTACATGATGTACAATATTTTGAGAACGTTTTTGGAGGGTATATTTATTATGATAAATCACAAAATGGATACTTTAAATGAACTATTCAATCTGAGAAAGATATTATAACTTTTTTTACAGATTATAATAAAAATTTTCCATTAAAAAGTATAAAACAATCAAGATTTTGTTTAATCCCTAACTATTATTATTTAAAAAAAATAAAAGCCTATCAACAACCTATTAACACTATGCAATATAAATTATGATTAAAGTTTAATGATCAATGAAAAAATTATGACAATATTATATAAAGATATAGTCCATATTTTCTTAATAAAGAAAATGCATCCAGAAGTTTATATTTTAATTATTCCTGGATTTGGTATTATTTCACATATTGTATCAACATATTCTAAAAAACCAGTATTTGGTGAAATTTCAATGGTATATGCCATGGCATCAATTGGTTTATTAGGATTCTTAGTATGATCACATCATATGTATATTGTAGGATTAGATGCTGATCTAAGAGCATATTTCACATCAGCTACAATGATTATTGCCATTCCAACAGGTATTAAAATTTTCAGTTGATTAAGATATTCCTTTAGAAAGAATAAAAAGTTGATCGACAAACAAAATAATATAATAAATAATAATTTAATAATTATGCCTGATATTAATAATATTAGTGTATATAAAATATATCCAAGATCTAAAATAAATTATATTCAACCTAATAATAATATTAAATCAATAACTATTTATGGTTTAAATTTACTATCTAATATTAATAAACCTCAATATACTCAAATTGTTAGAAATATAGTAAATATTCCTAATAATATTTTATATATTTTAGTAGGTATTTTATTAACTGATGGTCATATTAGTTATCAATCAAAAATAAATATTGATAAAAAACTAATTAATAATATTAATAGTTATTTTATTTTAAAACAATCAATAATTCATTCAGAATATTTATTATATGTTTTTATATTATTACAACATTATTGTATTTCAGGACCTAAATTAAAAATTGATACAGTAAAAGGTAAAAAATATACACAATTATATTTTAAAACTATATCTTTACCTTGTTTTACTATTTTAAGACATCATTTTTATAATGGTAGAATAAAAATTGTACCTATAAATTTATATGATTTATTAAATTATGAATCATTAGCTCATATAATTATATGTGATGGTTCACAAATTTATAAAAAAAGTAATAAAAATATGGGAGGAATTAAATTAAATTTACAATCTTTTTCTTGTAAAGAATTAATTTTTATCATAAATATTTTAAAAATTAAATTTAATTTAGATTGTACTTTACATAAAAGTAGATCTTCTTATACAATTTATATTAATACAAAATCAATTAAATTATTATACCCTCATATTAAAAAATATATTGTTCCTTCAATACAATATAAATTTAACCAAGAAATTTATAACTCTTAGTCCTCACAGCAATACACAGGGGTCTGGCCCGTAGCCGCTTTGCGGCCATAGGCTATGAGGGATATTATTTTGAAGAGAGGCAAACTCGAGAGAAACCCTATTATAAGAATAATGAATTATAATAGGACAATCGTCGAACTAAATCATATTTAAGAAATTATATATGTAAAAGCGTAGAGATCAGACGCCTCTGATATTTCTAAGTAATAATTCATATCCCCTCTGAACTTAAGTCAGTAATCAAAAGGATATATAATGTGTGTTATTATATGAATATTTAAGGAATGATCCATAATTATCAGTAATGATATATAATTATATATGTATATATATAATTAATTTAACTATCTATGAATATGTTAAATATTCAAGAATCTGAGATGATTTAAGGTTAAATATGAGCTCTAATTTATGGAGGATCAATTAGATTAGCAGTTCCAATGATGTTTGCGATTGCATTCTTATTCTTATTCACTATTGGTGGTTTAACAGGAGTAGTATTAGCTAATGCATCATTAGATGTAGCATTCCATGATACATATTATGTTGTAGGACATTTCCATTATGTATTATCAATAGGAGCTATTTTCTCATTATTTGCTGGTTATTATTATTGAAGTCCTCAAATGTTAGGATTAGATTATAATGAAAAATTAGCACAAATTCAATTCTGATTAATTTTCATTGGTGCTAATGTTGTATTCTTACCAATGCATTTCTTAGGAATTAATGGTATGCCTAGAAGAATTCCAGATTATCCTGATGCCTTCGCTGGATGAAATTATGTTTCATCTGTTGGTTCATTAATTGCTATAGTATCATTATTCTTATTTGTTTATATTATGTATGATCAAATTATGAATGGTGTAACTAATCCGGGCCCAGCTGGCTCTAAAGCCAGCGGGTGAAATACTCATAAATTAATCTATAAAACACCTGATTTTATGGAATCTAATAGAATCTTCAAATTAAATGTTGTTAAATCTTCATCTATTGAATTCTTATTAAATTCTCCACCAGCTGTTCATGCTTTTAATACACCAGCTGTTCAATCTTAATTAATATTCTTATATTTATCTTTCATTAATTATTTATATATTAATTAATATTAATATATTATTAATGATATTTTAATTATAATTTTTCATATATATTTATTTATATATGTTATTCATTGAATATATTTTTCATTAAATTAATATTAATCTTTTATTAATTAATAAAGTTGATAATTATCATAATAATTAATATAACAATAAATATGCCACAATTAATTCCATTTTATTTTATGAATCAATTAACATATGGATTTTTATTATTTGTAGTATTATTAGTATTATTTTCACTAATTTTATTACCTATGATTTTAAAATTATATGTATCTAGATTATTTATTACTAAATTATAATAATAATTAATCTTTTATATACCATTATTATGGTTATTAATATTTATATAGTTCCCCCCCCGACACCGCTCGGAAACCCTCGCGGCTGCGAAGCGGGAGTTTCATATAATATGAAATATTTATATAAATTGATATATATATATATATATATATATTTATAAGATATAACAATCAAATTTTAACAAAATGTTTACATTTATTAATTCACCATTAGATCAATTTGAAATTCAACTATTAATAGGATTTCAACTACCATTTATAAACATAAATAACTTTAATATTTCAACTTTTACTATTTTTAGTTTAATTTTATTATTAGTTGTATTATTTTTATACTTATTACCTAATAATAATGTTATTGGATCAAAATGAATAGTATTTCATGAAGTAGTTTATGATACAATTATGAATATGCTAAAAAATATAATTCAAAGTGAAACTTCTAAAGATAATAAAGGAATATTTTACTTCCCATTAATTTATACATTCTTTGTATTTATTATGTTAGCTAATTTATTAAGTTTAATTCCATATACATTTTCATTAACATCAAACTTTATGTTTATTATTTCATTAAGTTTTGTAGTATGATTAGGAATAACAATTTTAGGATTATATCAACATGGATTAGTATTCTTTTCATTATTCATTCCTCATAATACACCATTAATTTTAGTACCATTATTAGTAATGATTGAAATGTTATCATATGTAGCAAGAGCTATTTCATTAGGATTAAGATTAAGTGTTAATAATCTGTGCTGGTCATTTATTATTAAGTATTTTAAGTGGTTTATTATTTAACTTTATGTCTATTAGTTTAATTACTTTTGTATTAGGATTTATGCCTTTATTAGCTATTTTAGCTATTTTCTTCTTAGAAATTGCTATTGGTTTAATTCAAAGTTATGTTTGAAGTATTTTAACAGCTTCTTACTTAAAAGATGCTTTATACTTACATTAATAAATTATATTATTCATTAATTTATTAATTTTATTAATATTCTTATATAAACATTACTCTTACTAACGACTAACCAAAGATTATGATGGGATATATAAATATACTATGGTATCTGAGAAAGATATTGATAGATACTATTATTAATATATTCTAAGATTTATAATATAATATTTATATTATCTTTAAAAGTAAGTGTATATTCAATAATTATTATTATAATCCATCCCGCCTATGGTGGGATTCTAAGTAAATAAAGGATCTGTAGCTTAACAGTAGAGTATCATTTTGTCATAATGAGGGATGTCAGTGCAAATCTGATCAGATTCGACAATATATGGGAAAATTCACCATAGGAAAGGTAGATTATTTGCTAAGTAATTGAATATATATTCTGATGGGTTCGAATCCCATATTTTCCGATAAGATAAAAAGGTAGATATATTTCAATGGTAGAAAGAGTATTTGTGGTATACTATATCTAAGTTCAATTCTTAGTATTTACCCTATAAAATCATTATATATAAACATTCTAATAGTTAGAATATAATAAGAATATAGTTTAATGGTAAAACTATTGATTTCAAATCAATCATTAAGGGTTCGAGTCCTTTTATTCTTGATATACATATAAGTAAGTAAATAATAGATTTGAAATAATTATAAAATAGAATTAACGAGATAATCATGGATTATACAATATCATTATAAATGATAAAGTTATTAATAGATATAGGTTACTAATTAATTAAATAATAAATTATAAAACCTAAGGGAAACCTAATTTAAAAATATACTAAGTGAACTGAAACATCTAAGTAACTTAAGGATAAGAAATCAACAGAGATATTATAAGTATTGGTGAGAGAAAGTAATATATAGTTCTTCCCGTTTTATACGGGAAGGAACGAAAGTCAATAAAGTATTATGTATAATAAATATAAGAACATAACATTTATTATAATAAAATATAATAAATAATAAGGATTAACAAATTCTAAGACTAAATACTATTAATAAATATAAAGAGTACCGTAAGGGAAAATATGAAATGGTTATTTTATAAGCAATCATATCATTTTAAATAAATGAAATGATGTACCTTTTGTATAATGGGTCAGCAAGTTATTAATAATTGCAAAATAAATACATTATATATAAATAAAATTAAAATGTTAATAAATAAATTAATTAAAATGTAAGAGTATTATCCGAGCTTCAGGCATGGAAAGGTAACCTTACTAGGCGAGAGTAAATATTAATAGACCCGAAAGCAGATGATCTTACCTTGATAAGATGAATAACGATCGAACAAGTTGATGTAGCAAAATCATTTGAATAATTGAGGTAAGTAAGTGAAAGACAAATCTGATCTGCAGATAGCTGGTTTTCTATGAAATATATGTAAGTATAGCCTTTATATAAATATAATATTTTATTAATAAATTAATAAAAGGATGGTATAGCAATTAATATATTTTCGTAAATCGAAAAGTTCCCCTGCTTCCGCAGGAAGCTGCGGGGACCCCAGGAGGGAGTATTAAATCTCAAAATATTATATTATATGAATATAAAGAGTCAGATTATGTGCGATAAGGTAAATAATCTAAAGGGAAACAGCCCAGATTAAGATATAAAGTTCCAAATTAATATTAAGTGAAAATAATATTAAAATATTAAAATATAATCAGTTAATGGGTTTGACAATAACCATTTTTTAATGAACATGTAACAATGCACTGATAAATAATTAATGATATTTAAAATCATATATATAATAATATATATATATGTTAATAAATAATATACGGATCTAATAAAAATATTAAACTGAATATCTAAATATTATATATAATAAGTATAATATGGTAATAGAACATTTAATGAAGAGATATATTAATTAATAATTAATATATATTATAATAATTAAATAGAGAATGCTGACATGAGTAACGTTAAAAAAGTATAAACTTTTTCACCTAAAGCATAAGGTTTTACTATAAAAGTACGGCCCCTAATATAGAAATATCTAAAGATATATATAGATGGGATAATCTAATTTAATAATTAAAAATCAAATAAATATATATATTAAATATATATTAAATTGATCAGGAAAAGTAATTAAATAATACCGTAATGAAGACCGACTCAGGTATGTTAGTAGAGAATATGAAGGTGTATTGGATAATTAAGGATAAGGAACTCGGCAAAAATAGATCTAAAATTAGAGAGGATTAATAAGAACAAGGTTGTACAACTGTTTAATAAAAACACAGCACTTTGCAGAAATGATAAATTAAAGTATAAGGTGTGAACTCTGCTCCATGTTCATTATATAAATAATAAATTTGAAAGAATATATTAATAAATATGAATAAATAGCAGCCTTATTATGAGGGTTATAATGTAGCGAAATACCTTGGCCACTAAATATGGTCCCGCATGAATGACGTAATGATACAACAACTGTCTCATCCTTAAGCCAAGTGAAATTGAAATGGTAGTGAACTTTAATATATACGCCTCTTTGTAGATAAGAGGTGTCCGCTACGTTGGAGAGTCCAACTCTATAGTATTAAAGTTTAATCCACATAAATAAAATAAAAGAAACTATGATAAAAATAACACAAATAAATATAAAAGCTATAAATAGCACCACAAGTATAGAATTTAAACAATGATTTGTAGGTTTTAGTGACGCTGAAGGGATGTTTATGTTATCACCATACTATTCTAAAGATAAATTAAAGATTAAATCTTGATCGTTTATGTATAGTGTGCTATTACATATTGATGACATTCAGCTATTAAAAACTATTAAAGAAAATTTAAATTTGACAAAGGAAGTCACATTAGATATTAATGAAAACTTATGTAGATTAAGAATTCAATCTAAAGAAGAATTAATATTATTAATAAGAATTTTTGATGAATTTCCATTAAACACTCTAAAATATTTAAATTATTTAGATTTTAAGAGAGCTTTTAATTTATATTATAGACTAAAAATTAGAACTTATGAATTAGATAAAGAATTATTAAATATTAAGAATATAATAAACAATAAAAGAACAGATTTTGATATTAATAATTATGTAAAATATGGAGCAGATGCTCTAACTTGAGATAATCATATTAAAATTAATAGATATTGATTATTAGGAATAGTTGAAGGAGATGGTTCTTTTAATTATTCTAGAGAAGAAGCAGTTCCAACTTTTATAATTATATTAACAGAGACTGAAAAATGTTTATTATATTCTATTAAAGATTTTTTAAAAAATAATTTAGGTTTTGATAAATATTCTTTAATGATAATTGAAAATAGTCCAGTAATTGGGGTTAGATATCAAAAAGGAAGAATAAATAGTAAACCAACATGACATTTAAAAATTAAAAATAGAAGAGTGTTATATACTTATTTAATTCCATTTTTTGATAATATAACATTTTTTAGTAAAAAGAATGAAAGCTATCAAATTTGAAGAATATTATGTTTAGCAGTGTATAGTGGAATTTATACAGATCCAAAGATTAAACATTGATTAACATTATTGTCATATAATATAAATAGTTTTTCATTATCAACATATAATGATAAAATATATAAAAATGATAGTAGAGCTGAAAGAGTAATAATCTCTGAGGAAATTAAACAAAATATTATTAATGAAGCAAATAATAATCCTAAAGTTAAATATTTAAAAGATGGTAGAGTAATAAATTTAGACACTAATAAAATTATTCATTCTTATGGTTCTTCAATATATATAGTAAAGAATGGTGAAGAAATCAAAGTATTTTATAGTTTATTAGATTGTGCTAAATATTTAAATATTATAAGTCTAACTTTAAGTAGAAATTTAATTTTAAGTGATAGTTCATGACAATGAGTAAAAAAAGCTAAAGTTTTTGTTAGAAGAATACCTACTTTTCAAAAGGATTAATTTCTAATGCTAATATTTTTTTAGGTTAATTAGGCCTATGTTTGAAAGGTGATGTTTTTAACATCAAGATTAATATTCTATGTATTAATATTTTATTTTATAGGATTAAATTTTAATTGAAATAGTTTTAATTAAGTTAAGAATACAATCGAATAATTAATAGAGCTATAGAAAAAAAAAATTAATCTCTCTAGAGTGTCCTTTAGGATATTCAAAGGAGGGGTTAAAGGTGAAAACGGTTAATGATATCCTAATTAAAGACCGTCGGCAGTTGTATATGTCGCTACAGACTGGTTCGCCAGGGCTAAGCTGAAATGCTTGTCTTAATGTACAGTCGGATTCTGTAATAATAATAGAATTTATTATAAAGATGAGGGATTTTATATGTATACACATATAAACTCGTTTATATATTAACGAGAGTAAATCTTAAAATTAAATATGTTAAATATTTAATTGTTTAATCAGAATTGGAAGATGCTATCTAGGTATAGTTAGACAAAAAGACCCTATGCAGCTTTACTATAGTTAGATAACTTGATTAATTATTAATTATATTCAGAATATTAAGTAATTGATTAAATATAATATGAGATACTTATTTTAATTATATAATTATTCTTATCCATATAAATAATTATTTATATAATAATATATAAATATAATGGAGACAGGTTCTAATTGGTAGTTTGAATGGGATGTTCTTTTCAGCAAATTTATCTGATAAAGTCCATATATAATAAATTAATAAAATAAATTAAAATATATATTATATATATTAAATATAAAAATATTAATCTTAAAAATTAATAAATAATAGATTAAATAATGTATAGTTAAATTATCAAGAAAATAATAATAATAATCAATTTAAAGATTATAATAAATAAATATAATAGTATAACTATGCTATAATTGTAATACAAACAAGTAAAACAAGTACGTAAGTATGGTATAATGAACAAATAATACTGATTGTAAGGATTATTGATAACGAATAAAAGTTACGCTAGGGATAACAGGGTAATATAACGAAAGAGTAGAAATTGTAAGTTATGTTTGCCACCTCGATGTCGACTCAACCTATCCTCTTGGTTGTAACAGCTAAGAAGGGTTTGACTGTTCGTCAATTAAAAGGTTACGTGAGTTGGGTTAAATACGATGTGAATCAGTATGGTTTTTATCTACTATATCTAATATTATCAAATTAAATCTCATTATTAGTACGCAAGGATCATAATGAATTAACCTATGGTGTAATTATTAATTATTAATATAATTATATTAATTGTTATTGTAATTAAGCTAAGTTAATAAATAATAAATATTGAATACATATTAAATATGAAGTAGTTTTAATTAGATAAATATATTGATCATTTTATACTAAAATGAATTTAGTATTTGGTTATATCTTAACCATCCTCCATTTGGAGATAACTAATTAATCAATAATCTATTTTATATCTAATCTATTATTTACTACTCTTTATATTAAATACAAGAGGAATTATTTTTCCTCCCGCTGGCGTATAAAAAATATATATCTAGATATATATTTTTTATACCGAGGGTACCGAGAGCCTGCGGCGAGGTACTATTAATATAAAGAATAATTATATTTCTATATGATATATATATATAAATTTATAAGATATATTATTTTATCAAGAACCCCCACACGTAGAGCGTGTGGAAGTATATATTATAGTAATAAGTTATACTCCCCCCCCCACACGCAGAGCGTATGGGAGTATATATTATGGTAATAAGTTATATTAGCTTAATTGGTGAAGCATTCGTTTTGTAATCGAAAGATTTAAGGTTCAAGTCCTTAATATAACAATAATAAATTAAAATAAATTAATATTATATTACGAATATAACATTTTATATGTTATAAATATTTAGAATAATATTAAAAACTTATAAAAATTAAAAAGTATGTTAACAATGATAAAAATTATAAATACATTATATAATGATGTACCAACACCATATGGATATTATTTCCAAGATTCAGCAACACCTAATCAAGAAGGTATTTTAGAATTACATGATAATATTATGTTCTATTTATTAGTTATTTTAGGATTAGTTTCATGAATGTTATTTAATATTGTAAAAACTTATTCAAAAAATCCTATCGCTTATAAATATATTAAACATGGACAAACTATTGAAATTATTTGAACAATCTTACCTGCTGTTATTTTATTAACTATTGCATTCCCATCATTTATTTTATTATATTTATGTGATGAAGTTATTTCACCTGCAATGACTATTAAAGCTATTGGATATCAATGATATTGAAAATATGAATATTCTGATTTCATTAATGATAATGGTGAAACTATTGAATTCGAATCATATGTAATTCCTGATAGTTTATTAGAAGATGGTCAATTAAGATTATTAGATACTGATACTTCAATTGTTGTTCCTGTTGATACTCATATTAGATTCTTAGTAACAGCTGCTGATGTTATTCATGATTTTGCTATTCCTAGCTTAGGTATTAAAGTTGATGCTACACCTGGTAGATTAAACCAAGTATCTGCTTTAATTCAAAGAGAAGGAGTATTCTATGGGATGTGTAGCGAGTTACTGCGGAAGCGGTCATGCACAAATACCAATTAAAGTTGAAGCAGTATCATTACCTAAATTCTTAGAATGATTAAATGAACAATAATATGTTCATAGCTCTCAATGCGTAATTAATATTCTCAATATTCCCTACCTCAACTAATAATACTGCTGCTATATAGTAGCAGGTCCTTGTTATTTTAATAAATAGATTATGTATTAGCCAACTTATAATAGAAGAATAAATTATATAAGTAGTGTATCGCAATATGGATCTTCATATTATGAAGAAAACAGGTTCGAAACCTAGTACACTAATTAACCTCATCTATTAATTTATATATAATATATAACTATTATATATATCTCCGAACAATAATATCTAATAAGGAGTTATAAACAAAAATAAATAATAAATTCAATGAAAATAAATAAAAATTTTATAATCACACCATTCCATCAATGATTAGTAGGATTTACTGATGGTGATGGATCATTTTATATTAAGAAACATGGTAAAGCATTAACATTTCTATTAGCATATCACTTAGTTAAAGATGATATCATATGTATTCAAAATATTAAGAAAGGTTTAAAATTAGATCAAAATATTGAAATAAGACCTAAATCAGTTATATTAAGTATTATTAAACAATCAGTAATTATTGATACAATTATTCCTATTTTTGATCATTATTCATTAATAACAAAAAAAAGTAATGTATATAATTTATGAAGAGAATCTTTCTTCCATTATATTAATAGATCTCAAAGTAAGAAAAAATTATGAGAAATTAAGTATAAATTAAATGACTCTAAATTTTTACAAGAATTACCAGATATTCTAAATTTTAATCATATATCTACTGAATATATTGTAGGTTTCTTAGAAGCAGAAGGTTCATTTGTATTATCAAATAGTAGAAATGCTTGTTTATTTTATATTTCACAGCATGAAGATAGTATTTATCTATTAATTGCTATTAAAAATTATATTGAGAAGAATTGAAAACCAATTAATTCAACACCTAAATTAGTTAATAAATATTTAGTAGTACCTCCCGGTGCCCCTCAGGCACCACAGGGTACCTTCGGTGCAGCCGGAAGATAATTGAGATAATATGGTTCATATTACTAAACCTAATAAATTTGGTATAGTAAGTTTATGTATTCAAAATATAGACTTTTTAAATTATGTAGTGATTCCTAATTTAGACTCAGTACAATGATATAGTAAAAAATATCAAGATTACTTAGATTGAAAATCAGTTATAAAAATTTATATTGGTGGGTACCATAAAAATTATCCTATTGTATTAGACTATATTAAACATGTTCAATTAAACAGTACCTTCCGGTGCCCCTCAGGCACCACAGGGTACCTTCGGCGCAGCCGGAAGTAATAGAAAAAGATGAAATTCAACATCAATATTTGACATTAATATTATTAATAATATTTTAGCTCAACCTTCTATTTATGATTCTAGATGTCTATATAGAGCGAATAGTGTAGGTTATAAATTTGGAGGACTACTAGGAGTTTATGTATATGACTTAAATAATAAGTTATTGAAAGTATTCTCAGGTATTCTATCAGCTACTGCTTATTTTAATACAAATAAACATGTAATTACTAAACATATCAAAAATGGTTCACTATTCAAATCAATATATTTATTGACAAATAAATATAAATAATTAATTCTTAGAATGATTAAACGAACAATAATAATTGTTATATTTTTCATATAAATTAATATTCTTACCCCTTATTATTACATTGTACTTTGATTGTATTATCTTTATTCTCAATATAGTCCCCCCCGCGTATAAAATAGTTCCCGCCTCCCAAAGCAAAGCAAAGTGGGGCGGGAGATATATCAAGATATATTACAGGGACCCGCAGCATAGCGTAGCTATGCTGCGGGAGTTTATACATGGGAGTATAAATATAAGTAAGTGTGGCCTCACTTTATATGCCTATGTGGTCATCATTATAGGCTTTTATAAGGTATAATAATAAAATTAAATAATTTTATATATACGGAGGGGTTTTCAATGTTGGTAGTTGGAGTTGAGCTGTAAACTCAATGGCTATATGCCCTCATAGGTTCAATTCCTATCCCCTTCACAGCCGGTCCCCCCCCTCAAGGGGGAGGCCTATACTTTAAGATAATGGGAATAGGAACCCATTTCCACCTAGGGTGAAATAGGTTCAATTCCTATCCCCTTCATAAGGCTAATAAATTAACCTATATTCCGGGGGTTGGAAGAAGAACCCTCCGTAAGCGGAAGGTTCAATTCCTTTTTATAAGAGATATAAAAGGGATATTGGACCCCAATAATATTGCATATTATTGAGGTTCAATTCCTATCCCCTTCACTTCCCCCTCCGGGGGAATTGAAGTTAGATGGTCCCCCTATCAGAAGATAGGGGGACTATCCCCTTTACTATTATAAGACTAATAAATTAATCTATACTATGAAAATTCCTATCTGCTTGAGATTATAGGATTCTTCATAAAGTAAAAAGTGTAAGGAGCCGAGCCCACACAAAGTGTGGGCTCAGGCGACCTCTAAGGATTAATATTATAATAAATTAAATAATGTTTTTATAGCTTAACGGTTAAAGCATCTCACTGTTAATGAGAGTATATAGGTTCGATTCCCATTAAAGACTCATATATTTATTATCCACATGTTTTACGTGTGGCTAGAGCTGGGGTTATATTTTAATTTGGTAGAATTATTGTGTTGCATACAATAGATATGAGTTCAAGTCTCATTAACTCCAATATTCAAGGAAACTATAATTCAATAGGTTAGAATAGTATTTTGATAAGGTACCAATACAAGTTCGATTCTTGTTAGTTTCATATAATGTTTACCATATCCTCTTCCCAAGAGAAAAATATGGCTTAATATTATTTACATAATAGAAGTAAATTAAGGTTGGTTGACTGAGTGGTTTAAAGTGTGATATTTGAGCTATCATTAGTTGTTATAAACTACGTAGGTTCGAATCCTACACCATCCGATATATAAAATTAATATCTATTGGGTGGGATTATGAACCCACTGCTTAGCAGTAGGTTCGAATCCTACACCATCCGTTAATAAATATCTACTGGGTGAGATTACGATATCCACTTCTCTCCTAATAAGGGTAAGTAAGTTCTAATTCTACACTATCCAATACATACTCCCGTTCCCATCCCGACTGGGTCGGGGGGAACTAATCATTCATTATTTATATATTTTGATAATATATGTATATACATGTTAGATCTTATCGTCTAATGGTTACGACATCACCTCTTCATGTTGAAAATATCGGTTCGAATCCGATTAAGATTAAAATTAATACCATACCGATAATTACAAATATGTAATTATAATATAAATTATAATAAATAAAATATAAAAATAAATATATATTTATTTATAGAAATATATATTAAAGTATAATATTAATTATATATAAATATAAAATATATATATTAAATATTAAAATAAATAAAATTATGGCATTTAGAAAATCAAATGTATATTTAAATTTAGTGAACAGTTATTTAATTGATTCACCTCAACCATCATCAATTAATTATTGATGAAATATAGGATCATTATTAGGATTATGTTTAGTAATTCAAATTATAACAGGAATTTTTATGGCTATGCATTATTCATCAAATATTGAATTAGCATTTTCATCAGTTGAACATATTATGAGAGATGTTCAAGGTGGATGAATTTTAAGATATATGCATGCTAATGGTGCTTCATTTTTCTTTGCTATTATGTATATGCATATAGCTAAAGGATTATACTATGGATCATATAGATCTCCTAGAACATTAGTATGAATTATTGGAGTAATTATTTTTGTAGCTACAATAGCAGCAGCATTTTTAGGATATTGTTGTGTTTATGGACAAATGTCACATTGAGGAGCACTAGTAATTACTAATTTATTTTCAGCTATTCCATTTGTAGGTAAAGATATTGTTCAATGATTATGAGGAGGGTTTAATTTAGCGGACCCCTATTATATAATAATAATAAGTAAAAATCTGTTTAATGCTGGGATATTTTCAATTGATTAATTGATTACTGAATAATAATTAATTATTTAATTATCTCGACTATATTTTGTTATTTTGAGATAGTATTATTTAATATTGAATACGATTTATCAGTAAAAATATCAATTAAAAGAAAACAATCAGCAGTAATTAATAATATAATAAATATGACATATATAAAAATATTAAAAATATTTAATAGTATATTATTAATTATTCAGAGACTTAATAGAAATTTATTAATTTCATCAAAAGGGATGAATACTTTAGGTTTAAAACCTAAAGGAACTAATACTTCTATTATTTATGATAAAAATCATAAAATTAACACAGATAATCCTATTTATGCATATATTGTTGGTTTATTTGAAGGAGATGGTTGAATTGGAGTGTATAAAAAAGGTAAATATTTAAGTTATGAAGTAGGATTAGAAATAAGTATTAAAGATATTCAATTAATTCACAAAGTTAAAAATATTTTAGGAGTAGGTAAAATTATAACTAGACTAAGAAAATTAAAAAATGGTTTAGATAATGAAATAGTTATTTATAAAATTAAAAATAAAGATCATTTAAAAAATATTATTATTCCAATTTTTGATAAATATAGTATATTGACAAATAAACAATATGATTATTTATTTTTTAAAAATAATTTATTAAATAATATTCAATATTATAATGAATTACTATTATATACTAGACCATTAAAACCAATAAATAATGTTAATGATATTTTAAATAAAGATTATTTACCTTATTGATTAATTGGTTTTATTGAGGCAGAAGGTTGTTTTAGTTTTATTAATCCTACTCCCGCTTCCGCGAGGGTTCCCATCCCGAGCGAGTCGGGGGGAACTAATAAAAAATATAAAGTAGCTAATTTTGAAATTAGTCAAACTAATGCTTTAGAAGTTATAGAAGCTATTAGAATTTATTTAATAGTGTCTCAAAATATTTATCTTAATAAAGATAATCATAGTAGAATAGCTCTAAGAAAAATAATAGATATTTATAATATTATTATTTTTATAAAAAAAAATCCTATTAAATTATTAGGTTATAAAAGATTACAATATATTTTATTTTTAAAAGAATTAAGACTAATAAATAAATACCTTAAATATATTAATATCCCTGATAAATATTAAAATAATTTATCATACACCCCCTCTATAAACTATAGTTTATCTATTTTCTAATATAAAATAGAAAACAATCCTTCATTAAATCAATTTATAAATAAATAGAATTAAGATATAGTCCGAACAATATAGTGATATATTGAATTATATTATATTATTAATAATATAAATTAACATTTTTAATAGCGCTGTTTCTAATCCACTAATTCAAAGATTCTTTGCATTACATTATTTAGTACCATTTGTTATTGCTGCATTAGTTATTATGCATTTTATGGCATTACATGTACATGGATCATCAAATCCATTAGGTATTACTGGTAATTTAGATAGATTACCTATGCATGGATACTTTATTTTTAAAGATTTAATTACAGTATTCGTATTCTTAGTTATTTTCTCATTATTTGTATTCTATTCACCTAATACATTAGGTCAAGAGATGGCCTCTTCCCCCTACTCTCCAGTATTTTATGGTTATGGTGTTCCTCAAGCACCATGGGTACCTTCGGAAGTAGAAGGGGTTGTAATTATATGCTATATGCTGGGAAATCTATAAATTAATTTATAATGTTTTTGATAAAGAACATATTAATTATAAATTAATAGATAATCAGCAGGCAACCAATAAATATAATATTTTAGTCGGTGCCTCAGAGACTACACGCATATATAAATCCCAGAGTTCAATTTATCAAACTCCCGTTCCCATCCCGAGCGGGTCGGGGGAAACTAAAAGATTATTTAATAGTTTTTTTAAAATTGAAAATAAGTATATTCTAAAAATTAATAATTTAATATTAAAACCTATTAAATTATTAACTAATTCACCTGCTCTATACAACATGTCTGTAGCAGGAATCCCCTTAGCACAGCAAAGCATAGCAAAGCTGTGCTGTGGGGACTATAAATAATATTATATCACAAACACCAAAAAATTTAACTAGTTCTACAATTAAATTTAATCAATGATTAGCTGGTTTAATTGATGGAGATGGTTATTTTGGTATCACTAAAGGTAAATATATCTCATGTGAAATTCTAGTAGAATTAAAAGATGAGAATATATTGTTAGAGATTCAAAAAAGATTTGGAGGATCTATTAAATTAAGATCCGGTATCAGAGCGATAAGATATAGATTACAAAATAAAACAGGTATAATTAAATTAATTAATGCAATTAATGGTAATATTAGAAACTCTAAAAGATTACCTCAATTTATTAAAGTATGTAATTTATTAAATATTAAACCTGTTCAACCAATATCATTAACTATTGATAATGGTTGATTTATAGGATTTTTTGATGCTGATGGTCTAATAAATTATTATTATCAAAATATAAGACCTCAATTAACTATTTCAGTAACTAATAAATATTTACATGATGTACAATATTTTTCTCTAATTTTTGGTGGTAATATTTATTATGATAAATCACAAAATGGTTATTTTAAATGATCTATTAATAAAGAAGATTTACATATAAAATTCTATAAATATCATTTAAATAATCCATCTAAATCTAATAAAGGTAAAAGATTATTTATAATTAAAGAGTATTACTTATTATATAATATAAAAGCTTATATTAATAATTTCACTAATCAAACATATATATATAAAAAATGAATTATGTTTGAAAATAAATGAAATAATAAATATTAGTTTTTTATATATATATTAATTCCTATATCAACGAAATTGATATTGGTAAATGTTCTCTATGGTTTAAAAAGATATAGTCCATTTATCGCATCCTGATAATTATATTCCTGGTAATCCTATGGTAACACCTGCATCAATTGTTCCTGAATGATATTTATTACCATTCTATGCAATTTTAAGATCAATTCCTGATAAATTATTAGGAGTTATTCTAATGTTTGGTGCTATTTTAGTATTATTAGTATTACCATTAACAGATAGAAGTGTTATTAGAGGAAATACATTCAAAGTAATTTCAAAATTATTCTTCTTCTTATTTGTATTCAATTTCATTTTATTAGGAGTATTAGGATCATGTCATGTTGAAGTACCATATGTACAAATGGGACAAATTGCAACATTCTTATATTTCGCTTACTTCTTAATTTTCGTTCCAATTATTTCATATATTGAAAATGTATTATTCTATATTGGTAATGTTAATAAATAATTAATATTCTTTTATAATTATCACTGATAATTAGTAAAATATATGTATATCTTAATAATAACATCTATTTTGTATGAGAATAAATTCTTAGACAAGATCAAATTAAATTCAGTTCAAGATCATATTATTGCTACTCCCGTTCCCATCCCGAGCGGGTCGGGGGAACTAACAATATTGACTTGGAATAAGTATAAATATTAAGGATTAATATCAGATTTTAAATGACAATAATCCTATGTATAGTAACGCACCACCGTATGCTTCTGTTGTTACTACATTAATTATTAATTCATATGCTAGAATCTTTATACAAGCGCTATATTGTAGTGTTTAATTAATTTATACAGTTAATATAGAATAGATGATTATTATAAGTAACAGGTATAATATCCTTAGAGGTAATTATAGAACTACTAATATATATGTAATATGATGTAATTGGTCAACATATTAGGGTCATGACCTAATTATATACGTTCAAATCGTATTATTACTCTTTTCATATTTAATATCTTATTTAATTATAACTCTTAACTCATTAATAAATTAGGAGTCCCGCCTACACAGAATATGTAGAACAACCTCTTAGTTGGATTAAAGGAAAATCATATTTATTTATAAAATATACTTATGTAATATAAATAATATATTCTTACTAGTACCTCATGTTAATAGAAAGGATTATTGAAATACATGTATAAAAATAATATTAATATATTAATTAGTTATATATAGAACAAAAATATGTTTATATATTTAAATAAGATATTATATATATATACAGATAGAAGCCAAATGGTCAGGCGCTTTCTTTGGGTGAAAGACCTAGTTAGTTCGATTCTATCCTATCTGATACCTCTAACGAACTATAAATTAGATAGATATCGAACCCCTGCCCTGTGGGCAGGAGTTCGATTCTATCCTATCTGATAAGAAAATTAAACAATTAATAGTATAAAAGAGATAGAAGAGTAATAATTTATTACGAGATGATGGAATCGTAACCAACATTATGATGTTAGTTCGATTCTATCCGCCCACACGCAGAGTGTGTGGGGCCCGGATCTGATCTCCTTATAGTCGAGAATATTAAATAGATATTGGACCCCTGCCCTGTGGGCAGGAGTTCGATCCTATCCGCCCACGCGCAGAGCGCGTGGGGCCCGGATCCGATACACCTTACGGTCTACATATTATATAAACATCTACAGTAGAAATACAGTATATCTAAGTAAAATATAAGTAAGTAGCCAATAGGCTATATAATTATTTTCATTATAACAGATGAAGAAATATAAGCTATTTTGGTGGAAATGGTAGACACGATACTCTTAAGATGTATTACTTTAATGTATAAAGGTTCAAGTCCTTTAAATAGCAAGTTATATATATATATATACTTCTACTAACGTGAAAAATATTTATGATAATATTGTCTATATTGTATACAATAATATAATGATTAATAAATTATAAAATAATATATTGGTAATACGATCCAATATCGTATGATTTGAATTATAAACTTATCCCTTCTGAGGAGGAGGTTATATGATTTAATGTGAAAATTGAGTCGTAAACTAATCGGTAAGTTACCAAAATTTGAGTTTGGTTATTGTTTGTTCGAATCAAACCGATTCAATATTTATAACTCCCGCGAGGGTTCCCATCCCGAGCGGGTCGGGGGGAACTAAAAGTACCTATTAGAATATTAAGTATGAGGAGTTAATAAAGGGAATATTGTTTAATGGTAAAACAGTTGTCTTTTAAGCAGCTCATGTTTGGTTCAATTCCAACTATTCTCATATTATGAATAACTTTCTTAGCTTAATGGTTAAAGCATAATACTTCTAATATTAAAATTTCATGTTCGAATCATGAAGAAAGTATAAGTAAATTAATAGATATAAGTTAATTGGTAAACTAATTGTCTTCCACACATTCATTGTGAGTTCGAGTCTCACTATCTATATATAAATATATAATGGTTCAACTCCTCATAGGAGTTTCACTATCTATATCTTACGCCCACTCCCTTGTTAAGAGAGTTAGGGCTTAGCTAATCAATGGTGAGTCGAACCTCTATAGGGGTAAATTTCACTTTCTATATATATATATACATATAATAATGAGCGAGTACCTATATTATCCCTACAGGATGATATAAAACTTAAACATTATTATCTATATTAATAATATACTCTACGAGATAACTCACAAAGTGTGGGATTAGCTCCTAATTAAATATATTAATATATATATATAAGAATTATGGTATATATATATAAGTAAGAAAAATATCAATATATAAATTAATAAAAATTGATATAAAGGATAAAAAGAAATAATATTAAGAACATGATGTTGGTTCAGATTAAACGTTAAATAAGGACATTACACATGTGAATCAAACGTTTATTATATAACAAATATAATAAATAAGTGGTGAAGAAGTGAGTAAAAAATAGGAATAATGAACTATAAATTATATTAAATGTATAATAAATTATATATATAAAAATATATATAAATAAAGATTAAATTGTTTATAGTCAAGCCTATAATAGTTTAAGGTAGTAGGATTAATAAAAGATAAACCTAGCCAACGATCTATAATCGATAATGAAAGTTAGAACGATCACATTGATTAATGATTTAATCAATATCTATATGATACAGCAGTGGGGAATATTAAACAATGATCGAAAGATTGATTTAGTTACTTATTAGGATGAATAATTTTGATAAAAAATAAAATCCATATATAATAAAAATAATGACATTAATTACTTTATTAATTAAAGTATTTATATTTCAAATATAAATATATAATAGTCTTAACAAATAATTGTGCCAGCAGTTGCGGTTATACAATGAAGGCTAACGTTAATCATAATGGTTTAAAGGATTTGTAGAATGAATATTTATATAATATTTAGAGTTAATTAAAATATAATTAAAGAATTATAATAGTAAGGATGAAATAATTATAATAATTATAAGACTGGTAATAATGAAAATATTAATTAATAATTAACTGACATTGAGAAATGAAGACTAAAGTAGCGAAACAGATTCGATACCTGTGTAGTTTTAGTAGTAAACGATGAATACATATTATTTATAAATATAATATAAATAATAAAATGAAAATTAAAGTATTCCACCTGAAGAGTATATTAGCAATAATGAAACTCAAGACAATAGACGGTTACAGACTTAAGTAGTGGAGCACGTAATTTAATTCGATAATCCTCGATAATCTTACCATATTTTGAATATATTAATTATTATTATTAATAATTAATATACAAGTGTTACATTGTTGTCTTTAGTTCATGCTGCAAAGTTTTAGATTAAGTTCATTAATGAACAAAACTCCATATATATAAGATATATTATATATATTATTATATTATTAATTAATATAATTAATAGGAATTAAGACAAATCATAATGACCTTTATAATATGGGCTATAAACATGCTATAATAATTTGATAATAAAATTATAATAATATTATAACAAAAATAATAAAATTAATAATTGAAAACAAATTAATTTTTAATATAATTATATATTATATTATAATATGAATTATTATCTGTAATTTGATAATATGAAATAAGAATTACTAGTAATACGTAAATAATTATGTTACGGTGAATATTCTAACTGTTTCGCACTAATTACTCATCACACATTGAAATATATATTTATCTTATTAATATATATATATATTATTATATCTTTTAATATTATATATATTATTATATGAAAATTTATTAATTAATGTGAAGTTGAAATACAGTTACTGTAGGGGAACCTGCAGTGGGCTTATTAATATCTTTTATATTCCATAATACATACCTACCCCCCCCTATATCATATATATTTATATATATATTTTATATAAAAAGGTACTCCCCATCCCAAATAAGTCGGGGGGGGAAACTAAAAAATAAGATACTATATATACTTATTTCATATAGATAGTATAATATATACCAATTATATATAAGGTATATTCCCGCTCAATAAAAAATGTACTGCGGTTTTATATCATATAGAAGGTATGATATATTAATTATTCAATATATAAGAATATAATATATTTATTATATAAGTATCCGCAGCACACCAATGGTGTGCATCTATATAATATTAACATAACTTTGTTATGAATTAAATATTAACTTGTATAGTTTAATGGCTTAAAACATTTGTCTCATAAATAAATAATGATAGGTTCAATTCCTTCTACAAGTATTAATCTCATCTATTAATTTATATATAATATTAATATATATATTATATATATCTCCATATAGTAAATACTCCCATTTCCATTCCAAACAGATTGGGGGAACTAATAATGGAGTTATAAAATAAAAACAATAATAATTAAATGAAAATAAATTTAATTAAATTAATTAACAAATCAAATAATAATTATAAATTATTAAATAAAATATTAATGATTAATAATAATACTCCCGTACTACATATAATGTCTAGTACGGGGATCCCCTTTGCACAGTTAAACAGTGCTGCGGGGACTAATATTAATTTACAAAGTAAACAATTAAATAATAATCATCAATGAAATATAATTATATATAATTATAATAAAAATAATGAATTAAATAATATTATTAATAATAATATAGTTATTCAATTATTATATAAAATAATTAATATTATCAATGGTAATAAATTATTTATTAGTAAACCTCTATTTAAACATAATATTAATTCAGTAGTAATTAAATTTTATTATTATAATATAGATATTACTCCTGCTCCGGGAGGGGCAGGGATCCCCTTTGCACAGCAAAGCATAGCAAAGCTGTGCTGTGGGGACTAATAATAATATAAATAACTTAATAAATAAATTAAGTAAAATATTATCATATTATTATAATAAAGAAATTATTATTAAACCTATTAAATTATCATATGTATATATAGATAGTAATATTTTTAATGATTATATTATATATTTAGTTAATAATAATAATATAATAAGTATTGATAAAATTATAAATAGTTATGTAAATATATTTAATAATATTATACCATTAAATATTATAAATAATAATAATAATCATGATACTCCCGCTCCACACAGAATATGTGGAGTGGGGGTCCCATTTGCACAGCAAAGCTGTGCTGCCGGCACTAAATATTTAAATGGATGATCAATTATATTAAAAGGTAAATTATCTGATGGAAGATCTAAAACATTAAATTTAATATATGGTTCATTTAATAATAAAAATAAATCATATAAATTAAATTATATTCCTAATAATTTATATAAAGGATCAATTAATCCATTAAATTTAAATATTAATAAAGATGGTAAATATAATATTAAAGTTAAATTAAATTATACATCATCATCAAAATAATATAAATTAATATTCTTTTATAATAACTCCCGCTTCGCAGCCGCGAGGGTTCCCGAGCGGTGTCGGGGGGGGAACTCTTATTATATAAATTATTACTCTCAATAGCAAAATATACTAAGTAGTAATATATTAATTAGTATCTGCAGTACACCAATGATGTGCAAAGGGGAGAATAAGATATATCATTATATTATATATGGTATAAAATATTTTAGTATTATATATTATATAAATTATTATATAATAAGGTATAAAAATATAAGTAAGAATTAAGACCCGAATCCACACAAAATGTGGTATATGGCGACCTCATAGAGAATTAGCTTAATTGGTATAGCGTTCGTTTTACACACGAAAGGTTATAGGTTCGAACCCTATATTTTCTAACTTTTAGCTAGAGATTTTAATTATTATATACACTTCCACAAGAAATAAATTATATAATACATATTTACTCCCGTTTCAATTTCGAACGGGTCAAAGGAAACTAAAAGATATTATCTTATTAATATAAGATATAATAAATAAAAGAATATATATATATATATTAAATAATATAAATATATATTAAAGATTATAAATAAAAATAAATAATGACACATTTAGAAAGAAGTAAACATCAACAATATCCTTTCCATATAGTAATGCCATCACCATGACCATTAATGGTATCATTAGCATTATTATCATTAACAATATCATTAGCATTAACAATGCATGGTTATATTGGTAATATAAATTTAGTATATTTAGCATTATTTGTATTAACATGTAGTGCATGTTTTTGATTTAGAGATATTATTGCAGAAGCAACATATTTAGGAAATCATACAATTGCTGTTAGAAAAGGTATTAATACAGGTTTCTTATTATTTGTATTATCTGAAGTATTAATTTTTGCTGGATTATTCTGAGTATATTTCCATTCAGCTATGAGTCCTGATGTTCTATTAGGAGCTGTTTGACCACCAGTAGGAATTGAAGCAATTAAACCAACAGAATTACCTTTATTAAATACTATTATTTTATTATCATCAGGTGCTACTATTACATATAGTCATCATGCATTAATTAATAAAGATAGAAGTAAAGCTTTATCTGGATTATTAATTACATTCTGATTAATTGTTATTTTCGTATCTTGTCAATGAATTGAATATACTAATGCTACATTCACTATCGCTGATGGTGTTTATGGATCAGTATTCTATACAGGTACTGGATTACATTTCTTACATATGGTTATGTTAATTGTTATGTTAGGAATTTGTTATTGAAGAATGAGAAATTATCATTTAACATCAGATCATCATGTTGGTTACGAAACTACAGTAATTTATGCTCATGTATTAGATGTTATTTGATTATTCTTATACATTATCTTTTACTGATGAGCACTAGTATAATTAAATATAATTAATGTTTAAAATTAATATTCTATATATATACCTACCCCCCCCCCTTTGGGGGAGTAACTAATAAATTATAATATAATAATATTATTCATATTATTTACTTTCTTTATGAAAATTAATGATTTGTATATAGATTAATAATTAATAGACTTATAGATACTACTGGCAGCTCTGCTAACCGAGTAAGAAATTATAATATAAATATAAAGGGTATAATAAATTATAAGTAAGACCCTCTTGATATTAATCATTAGGTGATCTACTATAAGGAGCTTATATAGCTTTTATAGGCTTTTATAGCTTAGTGGTAAAGCAATAAACTGAAGATTTATATACATGTGGTTCGATTCCCCTTAAAAGCATTAAATAAATATAATTAATCTTATATATAA